AGATGTATCTTTCTATTCGTTAAAAAAACCTAGATGGAAAAAGACAACTATGATAGATCGCGATGTATATAATAGTGAGGTCGTATGGGACAAAAAATAAATCCACTCGGTTTCCGACTTGGTATAACCCAAAGTCACCATTCCCTTTGGTTTGCAAAACCAAAAAATTATTCTGAGGACCTACAAGAAGATCAAAAAATAAGAGACTTTATTAAAAATTATATTCAAAAGAATATGAGAATATCCTCCGGCGCGGAGGGCATTTCGCATATAGAGATTCAAAAAAGAATCGATTTGATCCAGGTCATAATCTTTATGGGATTCCCAAAATTATTAATAGAAAGTAGACCGCGAGGGGTCGAAGAATTACAGATAAATCTACAAAAAAATTTTCATTATGTGAATCGAAAACTTAACATTGCTATCACAAGAATTGCAAAGCCTTATGGAAACCCTAATATTCTTGCAGAATTTATAGCCGGACAATTAAAGAATAGAGTTTCATTTCGAAAAGCAATGAAAAAGGCTATTGAATTAACTGAACAAGCGGATACAAAAGGAATTCAAGTACAAATTGCAGGGCGTATCGACGGAAAAGAAATTGCCCGTGTCGAATGGATCAGAGAGGGCAGGGTTCCCCTACAAACCATTCGAGCTAAAATAGATTATTGTTCCTATACAGTTCGGACTATCTATGGGGTCTTGGGCATCAAAATTTGGATTTTTATAGACAAGGAAGAGGAATAATAAAACTTTCCTTGTTTTTTCCTTCTATCAAAATGGATAGAAGGAAAAAGTGAAAACTCGTTCATTCTTTTTCCTACCAATCAAACTAATTCTTAATTCTATGGGGTTGAATAAAAATTCAATTGACTTTTTGATATAATTGCTATGCTTAGTGTGTGACTCGTTGGTTTTTTTTTTAGGGTTAGGGTTACAAAAGACCGGCCCGATAGTATGAAAACCGATTCATCACTTCATTTTATCTGGATCTAAAGAACCAGTCAAAATATGTTAAATCAGTCATATCTTTGTAGCAACTGAAATAATTAAACTTGAACTTTTTTAAATTTAAAGAAAAATTACAGAAGAAAGGTGTGGATAAATGGAAGGATGAGAGAAAGAGAGAAAAAAATATCAATGATATAGAATTCCAATATGGACGGTCTATGAGTCATCTCATAAAAGACAGTGTAATAAAGCATCAATACTAATTGATTCATACATAATGAAATATTTGATGAATTTCTTTCTTATAGAAGAAAAGAAAAAACTCAAGAGCTTCGAGTCAATAAAGACTAAGAAGGTTGACTCAAGAATAAATTGGATTATGAGCTCCATTGTAGAATTCTGACCTAATCATTTAGTACGAAGTGGTGGAAACGCAGGAACCTGTGAATGCAAACTTTTTTTATTAAAGAAACGAATCTTAATAATTCACTAGTTAGGATGGCGAAATTAACCGGAAAACAATTCATCTATTCGGAAAAGTGACGAACAAGTGCTAGGACTCAAATAGAGATTGCAAGAGTAAATATTCGCCCGCGAAAACCTTATTTTTTTTATTGGTAAACTCGTATAAAGGACAAAAGACAATAAAGATTTATTAGGACCTTAGAAAAAAAGAAAATTTTTCTAAAAATGTTCTAATAGCTATTCAAATTTATTGAAATTCTATTTCGAATCCTTTTATTCGCGAGGAGCTGGATGAGAAGAAACTCTCACGTCCAGTTCTGTAGTAGAGATGGAATTTGGAAACAACCATCAACTATAACCCCAAAAGAACTAGATTCCGTAAACAACACAGAGGAAGAATGAAGGGAATGTCTTATCGAGGTAATCATATTTGTTTCGGTAAATATGCTCTTCAGGCACTTGAACCCGCTTGGATCACATCGAGACAAATCGAAGCAGGTCGCCGGGCAATGACACGAAATGCACGCCGTGGTGGAAAAATATGGGTCCGTCTCTTTCCAGACAAACCAGTTACAGTAAGACCTGCTGAAACACGTATGGGTTCGGGGAAAGGATCCCCTGAATATTGGGTAGCTGTTGTTAAACCGGGGCGAATACTATATGAAATGGGTGGAGTAACCGAAAATATAGCTAAAAGGGCTATTTTAATAGCAGCATCCAAAATGCCTATACGAACTCAATTTATCATTTCGGGATAAAAATGTAGAACGTACAGAAATGGGTCTTGGGGATGAAACAAAATCACCTATTTCTTTTTTAGACTTAGACAAACAATATTTCTTTTATTTTCTTCATCCTTTGCATTGGAAGAATAGATTCAAAAATTTATATGATTCAACCTCAGACCCATTTAAATGTAGCGGATAACAGCGGGGCTCGAAAATTGATGTGTATTCGAATCATAGGAGCTAGTAATCGCCGGTATGCTCATATTGGTGACGTTATTGTTGCTGTGATCAAAGAAGCAGTACCAAATATGCCCCTAGAAAAATCAGAAGTAGTCAGAGCTGTAATTGTTCGTACCTGTAAAGAACTTAAACGTGACAGCGGTATGATAATACGATATGATGACAATGCTGCAGTTGTGATTGATCAAGAAGGAAATCCAAAAGGAACTCGAATTTTTGGGGCAATCCCCCGCGAATTGAGACAATTAAATTTTACTAAAATAGTTTCATTAGCTCCCGAAGTATTATAAAAAAAGAAATCTGAATCTTTGGGGTATTTGACGGGAAAAGGAAATAGATTAAGAACTAGATTAATTCGTAGCTTGTGTTTCGCGCATATACCTTGAAAATTTTATATTCATAAACCAATAAAAAAAAAAAAAAAGAAAAACATGTTAATTATATCCAATTTTGGGACGCCAAAAGTTTTAGTTCATCATGGGTAGAGACACTATTGCTGAGATAATAACCTCTATACGAAATGCTGATATGGATAGAAAAAGAGTTGTTCGCATAGCATCTACTAATATTACCGAAAATATTGTTAAAATACTTTTCCGAGAAGGTTTTATCGAAAACGTCAGAAAACATCGAGAAAAAAACAAAAATTTTTTGGTTTTAACCCTGCAACATAGCAGGAATAGGAAAAGACCTTATAGAAATTTGTTAAATTTAAAACGGATCAGCCGACCCGGTCTACGAATCTATTCTAACTCTCAACGAATTCCTAGAATTTTAGGTGGAATGGGTATTGTAATTCTTTCCACTTCTCGAGGTATAATGACAGATCGGGAAGCTCGACTAGAAGGAATCGGCGGAGAAATTTTATGTTATATATGGTAATCCATTTAATATCCAAATGAAATCCGAAACCTCTTCCTATTAAAAAAAGAAAAAGAAAGGGGGGGTGAGTTGTCTAATATCGTTTCTCCTCCATTAGTTGATACCACAAGGGGGCTTTACCTGGAATGAAAGAACAAAAATGGATTCATGAAGGTTTAATTACTGAATCGCTTCCCAATGGCATGTTCCGGGTTCGGTTAGATAATGAGGATCTGATTCTAGGTTATGTTTCGGGAAAGATCCGGCGTAGTTTTATACGGATACTACCCGGAGATAAAGTCAAAATTGAAGTAAGTCGTTATGATTCAACCAGAGGACGTATAATTTATCGACTCCGAAACAAGGATTCGAAAGATTAGGTGATTTTTATTCAATATGATTCGAGATTAAAAATTTCAAGAAACTTATTTTCTACCAAGAAGTAGATTCAAAATTAAGATAAGGAATGACAAATATGAAAATAAGAGCTTCTGTTCGTAAAATTTGTGAAAAATGTCGTCTAATTCGTAGACGGGGGCGCATTAGAGTAATTTGTTCCAACCCAAGACATAAACAAAGACAAGGATAAAGGGATAATCAGATTCACTAAAGGGCTCAGCGTACAAATAAAGAATCTGTTTTGACATGAAATGGATATATCCATCTATTTCTGACTCATATTTATGAGATGATACAATATGGCAAAAGCTATACCGAGAACTGGTTTACGTAGAAATGTACGTATTGGTGCACGTAAAAGTGCACGTAAAATACCAAAGGGAGTTATTCATGTTCAAGCAAGTTTTAATAATACCATTGTCACAGTTACAGATGTACGGGGTCGGGTGGTTTCCTGGTCTTCAGCCGGTACTTGTGGATTCAAGGGTACGAGAAGAGGGACACCCTTTGCCGCTCAAACTGCAGCAGCAAATGCTATTCGTACAGTAGTAGATCAAGGTATGCAACGAGCAGAAGTCATGATAAAAGGTCCCGGTCTCGGAAGAGACGCCGCATTACGAGCTATTCGTAGAAGTGGTATCCTATTAACTTTTGTACGGGATGTAACCCCTATGCCACATAATGGCTGTAGACCTCCGAAAAAAAGACGTGTGTAGAAATAAACAGTGAATCTATTTCAATAGAAACAAGAGAAATAAATAATTTAATCAAAAAAAATATTATTACTATGGTTCGAGAGAAAGTAACAGTATCTACTCGGACACTACAGTGGAAGTGTGTTGAATCAAGAACAGACAGTAAACGCCTTTATTATGGTCGATTTATTCTGTCTCCACTTATGAAAGGACAAGCCGACACAATAGGCATTGCGATGCGAAGAGCTTTGCTTGGAGAAATAGAAGGAACATGTATCACACGTGTAAAATCCGAGAATGTCTTCCACGAATATTCTAGTCTAACGGGTATTCAAGAATCGGCCCACGAAATTATAATGAATTTGAAAGAAATTGTATTGAGAAGTAATCTATATGGAACTTGTGACGCGTCTATTTGTGTTAGGGGTCCTGGATATGTAACTGCTCGAGATATCATCTTACCACCTTATGTAGAAATTGTCGACAATACACAACATATAGCTAGGTTGACAGAACCAATTAATTTGCATATTGGATTAGAAATTGAGAGAAATCGCGGATATTTTATAAAGATGCCACATAACTTTCAAGATGGAAGTTATCCTATAGATGCTGTATTCATGCCTGTTCGAAATGTGAATCATAGTATTCATTCCTATGG